TTGAAGTAATGAGCCTCCCTAGGAGGCTCATTACTTCAATTGCGATAATGAAAAATCATTTCAAATTGCGATAATGAAATTTTTTATTTTTTAGTTTGAATTTTCGGCGGTTCTCTAAAAAAGATAGCGAAAAATATTATCCCTAGAGTCGAGACTAAGAGGAATGTATAAACCAATGCTTCCATAGATTCGATCGTGGTTTACAATTATAGCTTCCATACCTGTTTATTTTTTGTTTATTTTGGGGGGATCATATCCCGGATAAAGAAAGAGCAAGAGTAACAAAAAAAAATGACGATTCAAATCAAGATTTCTATGGTACCCTATATCAACATCAAATCATAAAAAGAAAATAGATTCGAAAGAAAGAAATGTTGTATCAGATTGCTTGTCTTCTTGTAGTTGGATCTCCAAGTTTTTGGAATGCTCCAAATTCTACTTGAGCATCCAAATCTGGGTCAATACCAGCAAAAACGTCTCTAAACAAAGTTCGAGCACCATGCCAAATGTGTCCGAAGAAGAAGAGCAAAGCAAATGAAGCATGTCCAAAAGTAAACCAACCCCTTGGACTGCTACGAAAAACACCATCGGATTTCAAAGTAGCACGATCTAATTCAAAAATTTCTCCCAATTGAGCGCGCCTAGCATATTTTTTGACAGTAACAGGATCACTATAACTGACTCCATTGAGTTCACCACCGTAGAACTCAACAGTTACACCTACTTGTTCGACACTATACTTTGATTCTGCCCTTCGAAAAGGAACATCAGCTCTAACAATCCCGTCTCCGTCTACCAAAACGACCGGAAATGTTTCAAAAAAGGTAGGCATACGACGTACAAAAAGTTCACGGCCTTCTTTATCTCTAAAGATAGGATGTCCTAACCATCCAACTGCTATTCCATCCCCGTTATCCATTGAGCCCGCCCTGAATAATCCCCCTTTTGCCGGATTATTTCCGATGTAATCATAAAAGGCTAATTTTTCGGGAATTTTAGACCAAGCTTCTGATAAACTTTGATTTTCGGCTAATCCAGCGCTAACCCTTCTATATATTTCTTGTTGGAAGTACCCCTGATCCCATTGATAACGAGTAGGCCCAAATAATTCGATGGGGGTAGTCGCTGAACCATACCACATAGTTCCGGCAACAACAAAAGCTGCAAAAAAGACAGCAGCGATACTACTGGAAAGGACAGTTTCAATATTGCCCATGCGCAATCCTTTGTATAGACGTTGGGGCGGGCGAACGCTAAGATGAAATAGGCCTGCTAATATGCCCAAAGTCCCTGCTGCAATATGATGAGAGGCTATTCCTCCCGGAACAAAAGGATCAAAACCCTCCACACCCCACGCTGGATTTACAGATTGTACTTTTCCTGTTAGCCCATAAGGATCGGATACCCATATGCCAGGACCATACAAGCCTGTTACATGAAATGCACCAAAACCAAAGCAAGCCACGCCTGCAAGAAATAAATGTATTCCAAATATTTTTGGCAAATCCAAAGAAGGTTTTCCTGTACGTTCATCACAAAATATTTCTAGATCCCAATACACCCAATGCCAGATAGCTGCCAAAAAGCACAATCCAGAAAAGAAAATATGCGATCCAGCCACACCTTCATAACTCCAAATACCCGGATTCGTTACACTCCCCCCCGTGATACTCCAACCGCCCCATGAATTGGTTATTCCTAAACGAGTCATGAAGGGTATAACGAACATACCCTGTCTCCACATTGGATCAAGAACAGGGTCAGAAGGATCAAAAACCGCTAATTCATACAGAGCCATCGAACCGGCCCAACCAGCAACCAAAGCAGTATGCATTATATGAACAGAAAGCAAACGTCCGGGATCATTCAATACAACGGTATGAACACGATACCAAGGCAAACCCATGGAAATACCCCTTTATGAAAGAAAAAAGACACTACGTAACTTTATTGCATTGGAAAAGACTATACTATGACTATGTTATGGACCCCCCTATTTAGTGGATTATTTCAACGTAAGGGTTCATATTTGTTCTATTCTGTTGGTAATAATGGAACAGTTTTGTTCGTAGGAACACAGAGAAGCAGATTTATTCTATACTCGATAAGTACCAATACGCAATGGGGAGGTTAATGCCATTTTCTATGAGCGAATGTGCCCATACTTGTTCATCATTAGAGGACACTATTCGTAATAATTTTCCCTTTTTTTTCTTACTTTCTTTATAAATTTTTCTAATTTTATGAATAAAATTAGAGTTAGAGTAGGATAAAGTACAATAATTTAATTCTAAAGATAATAAAGGCTTTGTTACGTTTCCACATCAAAGTAAAATATAGTACTTAGTTCTTTTTTCTTTCATTTAATGCCTATTGGTGTTCCAAAAGTACCTTTTCGAAGTCCTGGAGAGGAAGATGCATCTTGGGTTGACATATAGTGCGACTTGTCAGATATATTGGGTCATATGGGATTTTCCCGTTTTCTCCCCAATCGAGATATCCTCTGTTTCGCCCACGAAAGATTCATTGAATCATCAAAAATTTGGAGCGTGAAGTGCAATTAGATCCATTTTTGGGGGGGATTCGAATTATTATTACTATTCTAAATTAGAAGAATTTATGGTTGGCTTAGTTGGACTACTACATTGAAGTATCCAGGCTCCGTTTAAAAAAACCAAGTAGTCTATATCATAAAGGATTCCTATTTCCTATTCTTAAAAAAATCCTTTTTTATAAGTAGAAGTTATTTCAAACTCTTATGTTAATCAATCAATCGAGTAATATGCATGAAGCCGTCAACTATTTTACGGAATGCGTGAATTGAAAAAAAAAAAGAAGGGATAACAAAAAGAAGTGGTAATGGGAGCATTTGTACTATATGTGCAAATCAAAATCGGGCGGATCTTTACCCGGAGTAGAGCATAAACCTAAAAAGATTAAAGAGGCCCATTTAAGAACAAGAAAATGACATCGTGATTTGGATTGAATCTCGATGAAACAATCCATCAATGAAAAGTTAATTGGATAAGTTTATTTTATATTATACGTTATAAATATAATAAATATAAGGATAAAGAAAGGAACACAAACTCATGTTTCGTGAAAAATAAAAGAAAATCCTTTTATTATAAGTTATTGCTTATATATAAGTTATTGCTATTGCTATGAAAAAAGAAAAAGTATTGGAATCTACACATTGATTCTCTTTTTTTTTGAACCGTATGCGTCAAAAGGCGCCTGTACGGTTCCTGGGGGATACAATTTGACCCTAATCAACCGACTTTATCGAGAAAGATTACTTTTTTTAGGTCAAGAGGTTGATAGCGAGATCTCAAATCAACTTATTGGTCTTATGATATATCTTAGTATCGAGGATGATACTAAAGATCTGTATTTGTTTATAAACTCTCCTGGCGGATGGGTAATACCGGGGGTGGCTCTTTATGATACTATGCAATTTGTGCTACCAGATGTACATACAATATGCATGGGATCAGCCGCTTCAATGGGATCTTTTATCCTGGTCGGAGGAGAAATTACCAAACGTTTAGCATTCCCTCACGCTTGGCGCCAATGAGGCTTTTATTTGACAGAAAAAAGAAGACTATGCCTTCGCCATATGAAATATGAATATTAAGTAATAATAGCATGGCACTTTGAATTCGATATAAGAAATTTTGTTTTCGAAACATTAGATTAGATTATGTATCGAGAGAGTAATATGAGAAAAAGGTATTTCCTATTTTATTATCGGAAGTCCAGTTCAGCGTCACAAACTTTTTTTCACACCAGAGGTCTCTTAAGAATATTTTTTAGAGAGTATAGAGCGAAAAAAAACAAGATTCTTTTTTCCTTAGTTTATTTGATCAAACAAAAAAGCAACTTTGGGATTGCTGAATAACAGACAAATCACAGACAAAAAAATATAATAAATATAGAAAGCAACGGAGCCATCATAGTATTTTTGAATTCCTCCGAAAGGAAGGGTGGTAAGTTGATCATTTACCTATCGGGGTCTGATCGATCCTATTTTTTTAGGTAAGGGTCAATTTGATTGTAGAGCCGTATGCAATGCATAATGCCCGTACGGTTGTTCGATTCTATCTTTTTTTTTTCTTGTTATTCTTTTATTACTTTCTTTTATCTTCCCCTCATCTAGAGAAACCTTTTATTATCTTATATCATCAGGGTAATGATCCATCAACCTGCTGGTTCTTTTTCTGAAGTAGCAACGGGAGAATTCATCCTGGAAGTGGGAGAACTGCTGAAACTACGTGAAACCCTGACAAGGGTTTATGTACAAAGAACGGGCAAACCCTTATGGGTTGTATCCGAAGACATGGAAAGAGATGTTTTTATGTCAGCAACAGAGGCCCAAGCTTATGGAATTGTTGATCTTGTAGCGGTTGAATGACAATAGCCTGGATTTCGCGTCAATTCGTAATTTCAAATTAACCCTGCCGAGTTTCATTTTAATATTCTATGATGAATGATTTTTATTTCCTATTCTATTGAATAAAAGTAATTCATAATCATCCGGTTAGGATCGATCTAAACCAGCCCATTATGTATATGATTCAACATGCCAACGATTAAACAACTTATTAGAAATACAAGACAGCCAATTAGAAATGTCACAAAATCCCCCGCGCTTCGGGGATGCCCTCAGCGTCGAGGAACATGTACTAGGGTGTATGTGCGACTCGTTCAGATCATGAACTAGAACAAAGGAAAGAGAACAATGTTCAAATAAAAATGATCAAATAGGATAGAACGGAAAAATGAACTACATTTCTTTTTTATTATCTAAAAAGAAAGATAATTGATCATATTCCTTTTATTTTGTATGAAATTTATGGTTTCTATTGGTGTAAAACCACTCACCTCAATTTAAGATGAGAAGCAATTCTCCATTGGTAGCAAATGGTTATCCATTAAGCGGAGGAAATCTTAGTTAACATAGACCCCTCTTGCAAGAACGGACTAACAAGGTCAGCTACCCAGCCAACTTTCATAATTAAATACCGTTACTGTATAGGTAGAGCTCGTTGTGAAAGACCTATTACTGGAGAATTTCTGGGTAGAGCCGAAGAATGTGAACTATACAAGTTAGCAATAACATTGATTAAATGAAGTAAAGGCTCCGGTGTATAGAGAAGACCTCACCGTTTAAGAAGTAACCATAGAAACGATGGAATCCACTATTTATTTATCATGCTATTTTTTTTTTAATACCTAGTATATCGTATTTCGAGGTGAAATGCCTAGAAAAAATCGTGGTTGGGAAGGTTATAGTAGCCAAAGCCATTGGAATTTTTAGTTTATACATTGGAAAAATCCGTTTTGTTATTAATATACTAGGAAAGGGGCAAAAGAATAACTGAAAGAAAGGAAATCTATTAGTTATTCGTTAAAGTTTCATTTATTCAATGACCAGAATTAGACGGGGATATATCGCTCGGAGACGTAGAACAAAAATTCGTTTATTTGCATCAAGCTTTCGGGGGGCTCATTCAAGACTTACTCGAACTATTACTCAACAAAAAATAAGAGCTTTGGTTTCGGCTCATCGGGATAGGGATAAGCAAAAAATTAATTTTCGTCGTTTGTGGATCACTCGAATAAATGCAGCAATTCGTGAAAGGGGGGTATGCTATAGTTATAGTAGGTTAATAAATGATCTGTACAAAAGACAGTTGCTTCTTAATCGTAAAATACTTGCACAAATAGCTATCTCAAATAGGAATTGTCTTTATATGATTTCCAATGAGATCATAAAAGAAGTAAGTTGGAAGGAATCCACCGGTTAAACGGAGTTGCCCGGAGAATGAACTCCGGGAAGGTCGAATAAAAATGAATGAATAGAATATGATAAAATATGAGAAAGTAGTCAAAATAAATATGAATCAACACGTTCAATAAAAAAATTTATTCTTCCCAGATTATTATTTTTTTTTCTTACGACACGAGAATTCAATTCGGATTCTTGGATTTTTCCAACAAAAGACCAATCCGCTTTTGAGTTCGGATGGGGATTTGAATTCAAGTGAAGAAAGAGTAAACCTATCTTTTTCTGGCTCTAAGACTAGGAGTTCTAGTGGTCGACTCGGTTCTTTCAAATTGTTTCTCATTATTAAGAAAAGGTAACAAAGATAAAATACGAGCTTGTTTTATAGCAATAGTAATTAATCGTTGTTGTTTCAAGGTCAATCTATTCACTCGTCTAGATAATATTTTTCCCTGTTCACTAATAAATCGACTAATTAAACTCATGTTTTTATAATCAATTCGATCCCCCGATTGGATCGGGGGCAAACGCCTACGAAAAGATCGCTTGGATTTAAGAAAAGTTCGCTTGGATTTATCCATGGTTTGGTTAGTTTATTTCTTATCCCTAAAATCCTATTTCAGCCGTATCTCTAATTAGAATTAGAATAAATAAATAGGATTTAGTTTGTTTATAATTATCTTTAACTATGTTAAATATGTTATATATATATAATGTCATTTTTTCCCTTTCCTTGTAAGATAAGAGCGCAGGTACTCGCTTCGATCTATTTCTTTATCTCCCCGTGAATCGTATGTTTGTTACAATATGGACAGAATTTTAGCAACTCCAATCGATTAGGCGTATTGTGCCGGTTCTTTTGAGTAATATATCTGGAAATGCCCGTTGATTCCTTATTAACACCGTTTCGAACACAAGCGGTACATTCCAAAAGAACCGGTATTCGCACATCTTTACCCTTGGCCATGAACCTCCTTTGGATTTTTCATTTACTCAACTCTTCCTCTTTCAATCCGAAACGAAAAAGAAGAAAGGAAGTAAAAAAATAGAATTTGTAACTTGCTATCTTCTTATGCAAGATTTCACTACAACCAATATAGGAATAGGAAATAAGATAGAAAGATTTCTAAACTATATTTCAAATCACAGTACAGTCATACAGTATTTCATAGAAGTATCTTGTATAATACTCTTTCCCTAGAACCAGAGTTTCTATTCGACTTCCATAGAAGTTTAATTAATAATTAATTTAATACAGAGAAATTTCATATTAATTTAATTCCAACCTGAACCCCAATCTCCCAGCCGTTGACTGCACTTTTATTCTTTCTCTTTCCTCCCTTATTCTAATTCTAAAAAGGGAAAAAAGAGAAAAGAGGGGGGGCTGCTATTTCATTTTATCTCTAATCTTCTTTATTCCTTCCCACTTCAATAAAATAACTAGAATGAAAAAAAGGGGAACGTCAACGCATCCGGGAAAAAACGATTAATCTCTATCAATAAACCTGCCAAAGAAACGAACCATAGAGTACTTAGTACCGGTGCCACAGAAAGGTATGTTTGTAGATCTCTCATTGAAAAAACTCCTTCATTTTATTGTAATTTGTAATACAGAAGATAATACATATTGAAATGTACAATCATCCAATAAAAAGATTTACTTTTTTTTATACAGAAAAAAAAGTCCTTTTCTTCCCCAATATTGCCCAACTCATTTATTTTTCCTAGGGGTTCCGTTCCATATTTCATATAGATAGAAGTTTTTTACTATTATTATATGTTAAATGAGACCAAAAAGACGAAATGGACATAAAAATTCTAGATTTTAATAGAGGCGATAACGATGTGGAAAACAAGACAGGAATTCTCTACAATGACACTGTAGACCAATGGAAGGGATGTAGCGCAGCTTGGTAGCGCGTTTGTTTTGGGTACAAAATGTCACGGGTTCAAATCCTGTCATCCCTACCTATTACTGCTCTTTTGAGCAGTAATGAGGGATTTTTGAGATCAATTCACATTGGACATATCATATAGAATCTATCATTCTTATGATACCATATAGTGTATGCATACAAGATGTATTGGGGCCAATCCTTTTCTTTACAGTCTTATATTTTATGAGAAAAAAGCGCTCTTAGTTCAGTTCGGTAGAACGTGGGTCTCCAAAACCCGATGTCGTAGGTTCAAATCCTACAGAGCGTGATTCAGATCTTCTTCGATCGAATTCGACTGAAACACTAACTGGAACAGGAATCTTAATTTGACCTCCTGGATATTAAAGAAAGGAGGAGGTCAATAAAAAAAAGAGATGTTAATTAATCAAAGGTCCAACTGATCGCCACGCCTGTATTGTAAATATGCAGTTACAAATAATCCAGCCAAAGTAATAGGAATTAGGCCTAACACGATTCCAAATAGAAAAACTTCAATCATTTCAATTTGTTTGAAAGGAGAAAAAAGAGGTAATATCTATACCTAAATATTAATCCGAATTACCATGAATCTCAATGACCAATAATTGGCAATTGACACGGTAAGTAACTAGAAATACGCAGAAGTTTGCGGAAAGATTTACTTTTATGAATTGTGCGCTTAATTTCAAATAAGTCGTATCTTGCTCAGACCAATAAATAGAGCTGAGGTTATAGTTAAAGCCGTTAGTAGAAAACCGAAATAACTAGTTATGGTAGGCATTAAGGAGCTAAATGAAATATGTTCTTTTTATACATATATTTATAAAAAAGTACTTACCTGAGTTTACTTTTTTGCAAAATAGGAGAGAAAAAAAAATACCAATTGAAAGTTTTTGATTCATCTATCATTATAGACAGCACTAACAAGGAAAAAGTCACAACTGTATAAAAATAAATTGATTCATCATCTGTAACATCTACCGATACCACGTTTGCAATCAGCGAATGCATTCTTGGATCATTTTTCAACTCAACTTATAAACGAATAATAAGAACTGGGTCGTGTAATTTCGTTTTTAAAATGAAAATGAAACTCTTTTCGAATCATTATGGAATCAAATTAGAAAATTATTCCTATTTTTATCATTTTTTTTTATTGTATCGAATCTATTTTCTATCTATTTTATATTTATAGCGAACAGTAATCTTAGAATAATTTTAATTTCATTTTAACTAATTAGATTCCGTAATAGGTTCATAGGTTCACTCATATAATATAATATTTTATTTTGAATGAATGAGAACAAAAAGTTATCAGATGATCACTCCAAAAAAAATAGGTGTTTTGGTTCAACTATATTATAAGACTAGTCATTTCTATTCTCTTTTGCTTTAGAAGTTCTATTTTGTATCTTTCCATATTAGAAATCCGCATCTTTGTAGTTAGTCAATAAAGAACCTTCAGTTTCGATCTAATCTAATATCTAATATAACAATGTATGCATTAGTGATTCCAATTATTCCATTCTTTGTTCTTTTTCGTTTCTCAAATAAAATTAGAACTTCTAATTTCTATTCTTAATTGTTACTAGACGGCTAACAAATTCCTAAAAAAAAAAAAAAATTTCAACAAAAAGCGCTTCTAATATCTAATACTATGAATATGAATAACAAAGATTTTTAGATCTCACATCTACTTACAATTGTGGGAATATTCTAATAAATTTCATGAATTATTAGAAACTACCTTATCAGATTCACATTTTACCTGATCCTCGTTTCTAGCCCTAAACTCATAATGGCGAGAAATATATTATTTTAATTTTAAATTAAATTGATTGAATAGGACATTCTTTTACATCAACAAATCAACAAAGAACAAGTAAAGGAAGAAAGAAATTATTTAGCACCTCCTTCCAATACTAATTCAAAGTGCGTTGCTGTGTCAGAAGAAGGATAGCTATACTGATTCGGTATACTCTAAAGACGCCCTCGGTACAATATTGACGATCTCACAAAGAATTTTTCAGTGAATTTCCATTTACTGATCCAATCTTTTACGGAATCGATCCCCTTTTGACTGTACAAGAATATGTGGAGCTCAGCATGTCTGGAAGCACAGGAGAACGTTCTTTTGCTGATATTATTACCAGTATTCGATACTGGGTCATTCATAGCATTACTATACCTTCCCTATTCATTGCGGGTTGGTTATTCGTCAGCACTGGTTTAGCTTACGATGTGTTTGGAAGCCCTCGGCCAAACGAGTATTTCACAGAGAACCGACAAGGAATTC